GTGTATTTGGTATTGCTTCCTTGATTACAGCAACAATAACGTCACCAATATGAGCATATCGTCGATTACTAGCTCCTATGATTCGAATACACATCAATTCTCGGGCCCCGCTGTTATCCGCTACATTTAAATGGGTTTGAGGTTGAATCATATCATTTTTTTTTTTAATTTGCTCTTTTGATGCAAAGGGGCGAAGTAAAAAAAAAAGAAATATTGTTTGTCCAAAACAAAATAAATAAACAAAAAAGAAATCTACAATTGTTTTTTTTATTCCAAAGACCTCTTTCCTTTGGTTTTACATTCCTATCCTGAAATAATGAATTGAGTTCGTATAGGCATTTTGGATGCCGCTATTGAAATAGCCTTTCTGGCTACATTTTCTGCTACTCCGCCCATTTCATAAAGTATTCTACCCGGTTTAACGATAGCTACCCAATATTCGGGAGATCCTTTCCCTGAACCCATACGCGTTTCCGCGGGTCTTACTGTAACTGGTTTGTCTGGAAATATACGTACCCATATTTTTCCACCGCGGCGCACATTTCGTGTCATTGCTCGCCGCCCTGCTTCTATTTGTTTAGATGTGATCCACGCGGGTTCAAGTGCCTGAAGAGCATATCTACCGAAGCAAATACAATTACCTCTATAAGATATTCCTTTCATTCTTCCTCTATGTTGTTTACGGAATCTGGTTCTTTTGGGGTTATAGTTGATGGTTGTTTATCAATTCATTCCATCTCTACTACAGAACCGGACATGAGAGTTTCTTCTCATCCAGCTCCTCACGAATGAAACAATTATAAAATAATATACATGTATTTAATGAATAATATACTGAATCGTGGGATTCATTGAGATTTTATCTAATCTATTATAAATTTGTATATCTTGTTTTGATAGTTTATATAATTAATTAAACTTAAACATATATTCTATTTTTCTATTTATAGTTATAGATAATTATTTTATAGATTATTTAGAGATAATGTTATAGATAATATAATGTCATTTTGTTATAACGAATCTTTATTTTATTTTGTCTTTTTTATTATCATATCGGATTGACCGACATTTATAAATCTAATAAAATATAAAATAAAAACTTTCGCGGGCGAATGTTTACTCTTTCAATATCTATTTTAGTTGTAGGGCTATCTCATGACATGACCTTTCAGAATAAAAGTGGATGGGTCCCGGGTTTGTTCCGCCATCCTACCCAGTGAATCATTAGGATTCGTTTTCAATAGAATCTTATGCATCCACAGGTTTCGTCGTTCCCATCGCTTCTCAATTAATGGTTAGGCCTGAATTCTACAATGGAGCTCCTAATGAAAATGAAATATGTTCTTAAGTCAATTTTCTCAGTCTTTATTGACTCGGGGCTCTTGATTTTTTTGTTCTATGAACAAACTCATCTAATTATAGATCAATCAAATTAGTATTGATGCTTTATTACACTATCCTTTATAAGATCACTCATAGGCCTTACATATTGGAATCATATAGCATTGATATTCTTTTTCTCTCTTTCTCTCACCCTTCCATTTATCCGCATTTTTATTGTTATTGCTTCACAACTTATAATAAAATTTGTTTTTATTTTTTTTTTTATTATGCAAAAAAACTTTCCGTTGCTACAATGATATAACCAATATATCATATCGTGACCGGTTCTTTCTATTTAGATAATATGAAGCGATGAGTTGGTTATTAGTTCTATAGTTATTAGTTCATACTATGTATGGGCCGGTCCGTGTTTTTGAATCCTAACCCTAAAAAAACCAACGAGTCACACACTAAGCATAGCAATTATCTCAATATCAAAAAATTAATTGAATTTTTATTCAACCTTATAGAATTGCCCATAAAAGAATGAAAGAGTTTGTCATTTTTTTTCTTTTTTTTGTATTGCCGATAGAACGTAAAGACAAGTCAAATAAAGGTTTATTCTTCCTCGTCTATAAATATCCAAATTTTGATGCCTAATACCCCATAGATAGTTCCAACTGTATAGGAACAATAATCAATTTTAGCTCGAATGGTTTGTAGAGGAACCCTACCCTCTCTGATCCATTCGACACGCGCAATTTCTTTTCCGTCGATACGCCCTGCAATTTGTACTTGAATTCCTTTTGTACCTGCCTGTTCAGTTAATTCAATAGCCTTTTTCATTGCTTTTCGAAATGAAACTCTATTCTTTAATTGTCCGGCTATAAATTCTGCGAGAATATTAGGGTGTCCATAAGGGTTTGTAATTCTTGTAACAGCAATGTTGAGTTTTCGATTTACACAATTAAGTTCTTTTTGTACATCCATCTGTAATTCTTCAATTCTTCGAGGCCGACCTTCTATTAGTAATTTTGGAAATCCCATATAGATTATGACCTGAATCAGATCGATTCTTTTTTGAATCTCTATACATGCAATTCCCTCAATACCAGAGGATATTCTAATATTTTTTTGTACATAATTCTTAATACAATCTCGTATTTTTTGATCT